GCGAAGAGTAGTGATTTAACTCTAAGAGCTAGCGATCTCGACGAAACTCAAAAATACAAGCAGTTGTGGGTTCAATGCGAAAATTGTTATGGATTAAATTATAAGAAACTTTTGAAATCACAAATTAATATTTGTGAACAATGTGGATATCATTTGAAAATGAGTAGTTCAGAAAGAATCGAAGTTTTGATCGACCCCGGTACTTGGGATCCTATGGATGAAGACATGGTCTCCGGGGATCCCATTGGATTTCATTCGGAGGAGGAGACTTATAAAGATCGTATTGATTTTTATCAAAGAAACATAGGATTAACCGAGGCTGTTCAAACAGGCGTAGGTCAACTAAATGGTATTCCCGTAGCAATTGGGGTTATGGATTTTAAATTTATGGGGGGTAGTATGGGCTCCGTAGTCGGGGAGAAAATAACCCGTTTGATTGAGTACGCTACCAATCAATTTATACCTCTTATTATAGTGTGCGCTTCGGGGGGGGCGCGCATGCAAGAAGGAAGTTTGAGCTTGATGCAAATGGCTAAAATCTCGTCTGCCTTATATGATTACCAATCAAATAAAAAGTTATTGTATGTATCAATCCTTACATCTCCGACTACCGGCGGGGTAACAGCTAGTTTTGGTATGTTGGGAGATATTATTATTGCAGAACCAAATTCCTACATTGCATTTGCGGGTAAAAGAGTAATTGAACAAACATTGAATAAAACGATACCCGAAGGTTCACAAGCTTCTGAATATTTATTCCAGAAGGGCTTATTTGACCTAATCGTACCACGTAATCTTTTAAAAAGTGTTCTGAGTGAGTTATTTAAGCTCCACGCCTTCTTTCCCTTGAATTTCAATTCAATGCACTAGGTTCAATTATTTGTAGCAAACAAGTAGTTTGCTTATCGGAATCAAAGTAACTAAGAATGAAGTTTTCTTTGGTGACCTAAGATCTAATTGTAAAAAGAATAAAAAGTGGTGGATAACTCTTTTTTTACCTGGATTCCTGATTACTAATTAAGAAGGTCTCTATCAACAAGATAAAAACACGAGTTCTTCCTTTCGTGAAATTAGGCAAATAAAACGAATTTTGTCTTAGGTATAGAATCAAATTCCAATATAGAAAAAAATAGATGTATGGTTTTGTATCTTTCTTCATCCCCCGAAAATCCTATTTTCACTAAAAATCCCGGTTGTGCCGCATTCTAATGAATCTTTCAATAATTTGTAAGAAACTCCTATTAATATTAAATTCGAAGACAATAACAAAACACAAAGAAATGAAGAAAAATAATCAAATGGATTATCATATGTATCTTTCATGTAGATAGACGAATAAGTCCATTTTTTGCGTTCTACATTCCTTGGACTTATTCTATATACTCAATTAGATACTTATATCTGTAATAAGAATTTTCAAATTGAATGAATTCATAATAACTACGAATTCATACTAATTACAATTATTAATTATAATTAGTATAAATAATAAATATGATATTAAAAACAATAAGAACAGGTACAAATAGTAAATCGAGGTACCCATTTTATGACAACTTTCCAATTTCCCTCTATTTTTGTGCCTTTAGTAGGCCTAGTATTTCCGGCGATTGCAATGGCTTCTTTATTTCTTCATGTTCAAAAAAACAAGATTGTTTAGATCTGAGGGGACCCAATCTCATCCGTTTTTTTGAAACTTAGACTTGTAGCATAACCCATATATTTATTTCGGGAAATGAAATAAGGTAGAACATGTGATTTCTGACGAACATAAAGGAAAAAGCTCTTATGCCTGCAGAAAATGATCTATGGGTAACTGAATTCCAGCTAGTTTGAAATAGATCAGGACTGCTGGATACCCAAAATGTAAAGTTGGCGGATCTATATGTATATCTGTATATTGGGATCATAGGAAGGGTGTGTTATTATTTTAGATCTAACCAATTTGAGGAATTACTCCTAAAGGTTCCCATCAATCTAGTGCTAGTTCACATTAAACTAGTGCTAGTTGATGAAAGTTCATTCGGAAACAAAAAAGTAAAGTCAAAACCATTTTGGGTATTCTCTCAATTCCAATAAAATGCAATCGGATCAAGTATGAGTTGGCGATCAGAACATATATGGATAGAACTTATAACGGGGTCTCGAAAACTAAGTAATTTTTGCTGGGCGCTTATCGTTTTTTTAGGTTCATTAGGATTCTTATTGGTTGGAACTTCCAGTTATCCTGGTAGAAATTGGATATCTTTTGTTCCGTCTCAGCAAATCCTTTTTTTTCCACAAGGGATCGTCATGTCTTTCTACGGGATCGCAGGTCTCTTTATTAGTTCCTACTTGTGGTGCACAATTTCCTGGAATGTAGGTAGTGGTTATGATCAATTCGATAGAAAGGAAGGAATGGTGTGTATTTTTCGGTGGGGATTTCCTGGAAAAAATCGTCGCATATTCCTCCGATTCCGTATAAAAGATATTCAATCCGTTAGAATAGAAGTTAAAGAGGGTATTTATGCTCGCCGTATCCTTTATATGGACATCAGAGGCCGGGGGGCTATTCCGTTGACCCGTACTGATGAGAATTTGACTCCACGAGAAATTGAACAAAAAGCCGCGGAATTGGCCTATTTCTTGCGCGTACCAATTGAAGTCTTTTGAGAAAGGGATTGGGCTGAAGAACGAATGCTTTCTCCGCAGGAGGGAAAAATACAAGAATCTTGTTTTTTCTATAACTAAGTGATACTTTAGATGCAGATAAATCATATCTTGTAAATTCTTTTCTTTTTGTCAATCGATTTTTTGATCATCACAATATCTTTCTCTCAATTATTCTATTCTTGACCATGGAAACTCCTTTGAATTTTTTTGAAATATTTGATATTTTGATAGAAAAAGAGTTCTTTACGTCTCCAAATCTCAACAATATTCATTCCTTAAAGGACTTCTTTTGTTCATTGATCGAAAGGAGACACGTGTTTTGTTTGGAATTTGATGAATTGAGATATCTGGAAACACAATTTTGTATTATTTCTTCAGTCGAATTCCAAGTGGAGTCTTAGTCTATTTCTGTATTCTTTCTAGATTCAAACAAAATCACAAAGAAAATAGATTCATAGGTTTGATACCTTGTCTAGAACTCATGTTTGGTTTGAAAGAAATATTGGATCACATAGAGTCGACAAATGGAGTGGGTTAATTAAAAATTCACAGGTTAAAAATGGCAAAAAAGAAAGCATTCACTCCTCTTTTGTATCTTGCATCTATAGTATTTCTGCCCTGGTGGATTTCTCTCTCATTTACTAAAAGTATGGAATCTTGGGTTACTAGTTGGTCGAATACGGGTCAATCCGAAAATTTTTTGAATGATATGCAAGAAAAAAGTTTTCTAGAAAAGTTCATAGAATTAGAGGAAATCCTCTTCTTGGAAGAAATGATCAAGGAATACTCGGAGACACATCTGCAAAAGCTTCCTATAGAAATCCACAAAGAAACGATCCAATTAATCAAGATACACAATGAGGATCGTATCCATACGATTTTGCACTTCTCAACAAATCTAATCTGTTTTGTTATTCTAACCGGTTATTCTATTTTAGGTAATCAAGAACTTGTTATTCTTAACTCTTGGACTCAAGAATTCCTATATAACTTAAGTGATACAGTCAAAGCTTTTTTTATTCTTTTATTAACCGATTTATGTATCGGATTTCATTCACCCCATGGTTGGGAACTAATGATTGGTTCTGTCTACAAAGATTTTGGATTTGGTCATAATGATCAAATTATATCTGGTCTTGTTTCCATTTTTCCAGTTATTCTCGATACTATTTTTAAATATTGGATTTTTCATTATTTAAATCGTGTATCTCCGTCACTTGTAGTTATTTATCATTCAATGAATGATTGATAAAAGATCCGCCGATATTAATCCAATTAGAATGTTTCTTGCTTTGTAGCTCTACAGAAGTATTAAAAACAGGCGATTTTCATACTATTTTCATAGTATACTTATACTATAGTATTCTAGTAAAATGATTCCAATAAATAGCAGAATCGTGGACAGGGAACTATAACTATACTAGAGACCTGCCAAATTTATTGTAGAAATTTTCGGATCAACGATTAGACCATGCAAACTAGAAAGACTTTTTCTTGGATAAAGGAACATATTACTCGATCTATTTCCGTATCACTCATGATATATATCATAACTCGGACATCCATTTCAAGTGCATATCCCATTTTTGCGCAGCAGGGTTATGAAAATCCACGAGAAGCGACTGGGCGTATTGTCTGTGCCAACTGCCATTTAGCTAATAAGCCCGTGGATATTGAGGTTCCACAGGCGGTACTCCCTGATACTGTATTTGAAGCAGTTGTTCGAATTCCTTATGATAAGCAAGTGAAACAAGTTCTTGCTAATGGTAAGAAAGGGGGTTTGAATGTGGGGGCTGTTCTTATTTTACCGGAGGGGTTTGAATTAGCTCCTCCCGATCGTATTTCTCCCGAGATGAAAGAAAAGATAGGCAATTTGTCTTTTCAGAGCTATCGCCCTAATAAACAAAATATTCTTGTGATAGGGCCTGTCCCCGGTCAGAAATATAGTGAAATCACCTTTCCTATTCTTTCCCCCGGCCCCGCTACTAAGAAAGATGTTCACTTCTTAAAATATCCTATATACGTAGGGGGGAATAGGGGAAGGGGACAGATTTATCCCGACGGAAGCAAGAGTAACAATACGGTTTATAATGCTACAGGGTCGGGCATAGTAAGTAAAATCATACGAAAAGAAAAAGGGGGGTATGAAATAACCATAACAGATCCGTCGGATGGACGTGAAGTGGTTGATATTATCCCTCCGGGACCAGAAGTTCTTGTTTCAGAGGGTGAATCCATAAAATTGGATCAACCATTAACGAGTAATCCTAATGTGGGTGGATTTGGTCAGGGAGATGCAGAAATAGTACTTCAAGATCCATTACGTGTCCAAGGTCTTTTGGTCTTCT